CAGGCTAAAATAACAGCAATTGTTATATGCATAGGAACTCAAAGAAACTGCTGAATTTTAGCTATTCATAATTAATATGAAGATAGAATAGAATTGCAAATAAATATTGCAATTGAATCTTAATTGCAATTGAATCTTATTATAAAACATAATAATTAATAGAATGATTAATAGAAAGAATGATTAATAGAATATAGCAATATATAATTTCGATCCATTTATCAATTATCTTTTTATCAATAAAAAATATCTTAAAAAAATATCTTAATAAAAAAATATCTTAATTAGGTTTTTTTTTCATTTTGAATTTGAATAAAAAAAAAATATAAGAAAATAATAAAAAAGGAAAACGGAATATGAATATATAATATATGAATATATAATATGAATGAAAATAAATATATATCTTGATTTATATAATTTATATTTATATAATTTATAATATATATATAAATTTATAATGGATCTAATATAAATGATCTAATATAAATAATATAATAGATCTAATAGAAAATAGAATTTTTATTCTATATTCTATAATTCTATAAATGAATAAATTCAATTCATTTTTTAGATTTATAGAAATATAATTGAGTACATTGCATAAATGAAATTTGTAATGTACTAAATATATGTATTTCCATTTTCGCTATTCTTTTCGTTATTTTTAGTTAGATTGAAATTAGAATTATATAGAATTATCAAAGGTCTGTTCTAGGTAAAGAAAAAAATGAAATAGAAAGATGCAATCCAGATAAACGCAATTCAGATCATGATGAAGCATTACCCTTCTTTTCATTCGGACATTCGGAAAGGTAGAAGCTAAGACGGAAAAAATGAACGGATCCTTCGAGTATTCAAAATTTCTCTAAAAAATGAGAGGAAGAAAGGCATATAGAATATGTAATGTATATACATATATATTGAATTACAGATATAGAAACGATAGAATGATTTCTGATTGTACCAAATATGGGTCTTCGAGAAAGATAAAAGAGGAAAGACTTTTCGATATTCGATATAGAAATCGGTATCTAATGAATTAAGCGGTTCCAATAGAACCAAAATGTAAGAAAAAAAAAAAAGAGAATGGCATAATATCATAATATCATAATATAATAATGAGACAAAAGAAAGGGGATATGGCGAAATTGGTAGACGCTACGGACTTAATTGGATTGAGCCTTGGTATGGAAACTTACTAAGTGATAACTTTCAAATTCAGAGAAACCCTGGAATTAAAAATGGGCAATCCTGAGCCAAATCCTAGTGTCCAAAAACAAAGAAAGGTTCAGAAAGCGAGAATAAAACAAGGATAGGTGCAGAGACTCAATGGAAGCTGTTCTAACAAACGGGGTTGGGTTGACCGCGTTGCGTTAATAAAGGAATCTTTACGTCACAACTTCCGAAAGGATAAAGTATAGGATAAACCTATATACATATGCATATATACTGAAATGCTATCGTCATAATGACGACCTGACTCTATATTTTGTCATATTTAGATTATATGACAAAAAAGAGAATTCTTGTCAATTGATTCCAATTTGAAGAAAGAATCAAATATGAATTGATCCAATCATTCACTCCATAGTCTGATCGATCTGTTCTTTTGAGGAACTGATCAATCAGACGAGAATAAAGATAGAGTCCCGTCCTACATGTTAATATCGACAACAATGAAATTTATAGTAAGAGGAAAATCCGTCGACTTTAGAAATCGTGAGGGTTCAAGTCCCTCTATCCCCAAAACAAAAAGAGGGTCCCTTTGACCCCGATTTCCTAATTATTGTTCCTGTTCTCTCTTTTCGTTAACGTTTTGAAATTCGTTATCTGTCTCATTCATTCGACTCTTTCACAAACCAAAAATTTTTTTCTTTTCTTATCACATATCTTATGATAGATAGGATATACGTACAAACGAACATCCTTAAGAAAAGAATCCCCATTTGAATTGAATTATTAACAATCCATACGAATACTCGTACCGAAGCTTATAAAGTATTCGTTGTGAAGATCCACAAAATTGCAGGGCCTAGATAAAGTTTTGTAATCCTTTTTTTTTCGTCTTTTTAATTGACATAGACCGAAGTCGTCTAGTAAAATAAAAAAAAAAGATGATGCGTTGAGAATGGTCGGGATAGCTCAGCTGGTAGAGCAGAGGACTGAAAATCCTCGTGTCACCAGTTCAAATCTGGTTCCTGGCACACGATTAATTTATATTGAGTATCTGTTCTACAAATTGATTTATATAGATATTGATTAATAATTAATAGTAGGGATCGTGATACATACTTATCCATCTAGATGTCTGGAGATATACGCTTTATTCATATATTCATATATAAATATAAAGCGTATCTTTTATATATATAAATACTATACTATATATATAAACAGTATAGTATATAAAAGAATAGAGATAGTATATAAAAGAATAGAGAATATAAAATATGTAAAAGAAAAGAGTTTATGGAAAAGAGAATAATTAGAGTTTTTT